TCTTTCTATTTTTTTTTTATTTTATTAATTTCCTATTTCGTTTCGAAATAGAGTAAAAAATATGTTGTAACAATCCTAAAAAAAAGTTCCATTCGACATTGGACTAAGAAGGGGAAGGAAGAAGGCGAGTTAGTATGCTAATGCCTCATCCTCAAATCAATCCTTCCCATAGGTTATTGTCCCAACGAATAAGTAATTGTAGGAGTGAAAGCTTCATATAATTCGAAAAAGCAAGAGCAGCAAGTCCAAGTAAATAAAATACGAAAAAAAATACGTAATTTTTTTAGGATTAAACAAAAGGATTCGCAAATAGAAGTGCTAATGCTACAACCAGTCCATAAATTGTTAAAGCTTCCATAAAAGCCAGACTAAGCAATAAAGTACCTCGGATTTTTCCCTCCGCCTCGGGTTGTCTCGCGATCCCTTCTACAGCTTGGCCCGCAGCAGTACCTTGACCAACCCCAGGTCCAATAGAAGCAAGCCCGACGGCCAACCCAGCAGCAATAACGGAAGCGGCAGAAATCAGTGGATTCATGATAAGTTCCTCACACCAAAAGAAAGAAATGGTTAATGATACAATCAACCAATGAATTATAACTTATTATTCCATCGCTACGATTTATCCAATCGAAGGAACTAAAAACTCCGAATTGAAGTAATAATATTATTGAATCATCAGAACTACTTCAATCTCTCTTTTTTAGTTCCTATCCATCCCCGTAGTTTTTGTGAATCCATACGACTTTTTTTTGTTCTTCCATTTCTTTATTTTTTCTAAAGCATTCTTTGAATTCTTCATTCTTTTTCTTGATTTAATCTCTCTATTCATTCAATATTGAATTCAAAATTACATTACAGACGAAACAGAAGGACTTCCATTGTAAGCCCTATCTAAATTCACAGTAGTAGGGCGGATTAGATATATCTTTAGTTCCTGTATAACTAGTTAATATCTAATATAACATATACACGTGTTTCTTCCCTAACGTAAACCAATTATTCATATCTTGGATTCCATCGAATTCTAGAATCATTCTTCGAAACATCCACAAGGGTTGTCTTATAGCAAGTCGATTCAATACATCTAGTTGACTCCACTCTACCCTAACCAATCCTTTTTCTCGTTTTTTGTAAACCCTTTCTTTTTAGAATTATCCCACATGGAGACAATCAATCTAAATGGACGAATTCATTAGTCCGAATCCTTGCATAGAAATATCAATATTTGATTGATCTAAGTTCATGTAATTTATTATTTTTTTCTTTTGTTCAATCGTTGAATTGAATGAAATCAACGGAAATGGGAATAATTCTATATAAGATCATTTTTTAATCACTACATCGTAAACGAATACCATAAGAATTCTTATTCAGATTATGACTCCTAATATCCTATATTATTGAATATTGGAATTAAATGAACAAAACAAAAAGAATATTCATTGGCGAGAGGTATAAATGGGCCAAACGATAATTTGAGGAAAAAGATCTTTTAGATCTCTTTCCTTTTTTTACAATTCCCTAATATCGTAATCTTTTTTTTTCCTATTACTCTTACTCCCTAGATAGTATATACCTTCCTTATTTTTAGATTATTTGTATATTTATGTTCCCTAAGTGGATTATCTTGAGCCATGTATACATTGCCTTGGTCTAAGCTAAAAAAAAAAAAAGACTATTTCGAAAACTAATCAATGATGACCCTCCATGGATTCGCCTATATAAGCCGCAGCTAAAGTTGCAAAAATAAGAGCTTGAATACCACTTGTAAATAATCCAAGGAACATAACAGGTATAGGAACTACTGAAGGTACTAAAGAAACAAGAACAACAACTACTAATTCATCAGCTAATATATTTCCGAAAAGTCGAAAACTAAGTGATAAGGGTTTTGTGAAATCTTCTAAGATGTTAATGGGTAAAAGGATTGGAGTTGGTTGAATGTATTTACCGAAATAACCTAATCCTTTTTTGGTAAGACCCGCATAGAAATATGCTACTGATGTGAGTAAAGCTAAAGCAACGGTAGTATTTATATCATTTGTGGGTGCGGCTAACTCTCCGTGAGGTAACTGTATGATTTTCCAAGGTAAAAGAGCCCCAGACCAATTCGAAACAAAAATAAATAGAAACATAGTTCCAATAAAGGGAACCCATGGACCATATTCTTCGCCAATCTGAGTTTTGCTCACGTCTCGAATGAATTCAAGGACATATTCGAAGAAATTCTGACCGTCTGTAGGAATGGTTTGTGGATTACGAACAGCTATAATGGCTGAACCTAATAAGATAGCAATTACAACCCAAGAAGTAATAAGTACTTGGGCATGTACTTGGAAACCTCCTATTTGCCAATACAAATGTTGGCCGACTTCCACACCTGATATATCGTATAACCCTTTTTGTGTGTTGATAGAACATAATAGAACATTCATATTGCCCTCTGAAAGAAATAGAACTGTAAAAGAAATTATTTTGATTCGACTGTCTTTTTTTCGAC